GCTAGCGTAGCTTAATTAAAGCATGACACTGAAGATGTTAAGATGAGCCCTAGAAAGCTCCGCAGGCACAAAAGTTTGGTCCTGACTTTACTAACAACTCCAGCTAGATTTACACATGCAAGTATCCGCACCCCTGTGAGAATGCCCTACAGTCCCCTGCTTGGGAACAAGGAGCCGGTATCAGGCACAATTACTGAAGCCCATGACACCTTGCTTAGCCACACCCTCAAGGGAATTCAGCAGTGACAAACATTAAGCCATAAGTGAAAGCTTGACTTAGTTAAAGCTAAGAGGGTCGGTAAAACTCGTGCCAGCCACCGCGGTTATACGAGAGACCCAAGTTGTTAGATACCGGCGTAAAGAGTGGTTAAGATAAATTATAGACTAAAGCCGAACGCCCTCAGAACTGTTATACGTTTCCGAAGGTGAGAAGTCCGATCACGAAAGTGGCTTTACATTAACTGAACCCACGAAAGCTAGGGTACAAACTGGGATTAGGTACCCCACTATGCCTAGCCCTAAACATCGGTAGCATTCTACAGCTGCTACCCGCCTGGGTACTACGAGCATCAGCTTAAAACCCAAAGGACTTGGCGGTGCTTTAGATCCACCTAGAGGAGCCTGTTCTAGAACCGATGCCCCCCGTTCAACCTCACCCTTTCTTGTTTTCCCCGCCTATATACCACCGTCGTCAGCTTACCCTGTGAAGGCCTCATAGTAAGCAAGATTGGCACAGCCCAAAACGTCAGGTCGAGGTGTAGCGCATGGAAGGGGAAGAAATGGGCTACATTCCCTCCCCTCAGGGAATTACGGACGATGTACTGAAATACATATCTGAAGGAGGATTTAGCAGTAAGCAAAAAATAGAGTGTTTTGCTGAAATTGGCCCTGAAGCGCGCACACACCGCCCGTCACTCTCCCCAAGCTCACACCCTAAAGTAAATAAAACCCTATACCTGCAAAGGGGAGGCAAGTCGTAACATGGTAAGTGTACCGGAAGGTGCACTTGGCAAAACCAGAGCATGGCTAAGATAGTAAAGCATCTCCCTTACACTGAGAAGACATCCGTGCAAATCGGATTGCCCTGACGTCCAACAGCTAGCCCCCCTCCCAAAAAGCAACAAAACCCTATCAATACCCCCAAATACACCAACACCTCCTAAAACAAACCATTTTTCCCCCTTAGTATGGGCGACAGAAAAGGCACTACGGAGCTATAGATAAAGTACCGCAAGGGAACGCTGAAAGAGAAATGAAATAACCCAGTTAAACCCAAAGAAGCAGAGATTAGAACTCGTACCTTTTGCATCATGATTTAGCCAGTACTCATCAAGCAAAGAGCACTTTAGTTTGACTCCCCGAAACTGTGCGAGCTACTCCAAGACAGCCTACCAATAGGGCAAACCCGTCTCTGTGGCAAAAGAGTGGGAAGAGCTTAGAGTAGAGGTGACAAACCTACCGAGCCCAGTTATAGCTGGTTGCCTGGGAATTGGATAGAAGTTCAGCCTCTCGGCTTCTTTCTTCCCCTCACGTCCTAGACCCACTTCGACACTTTAAGAAACCGACAGAGTTAATCAAAGGAGGTACAGCCCCTTTGATACAAGACACAACTTTCCTAGGAGGTTAAAGATCATAATTAGACCAAGGCAAAATGTTTTAGTGGGCTTAAAAGCAGCCACCTCTACAGAAAGCGTTAAAGCTCAGACATACCCTACCCCCTTAAATCCTGATAATCCTATCTCACCCCCCTAACACTACCAGGCCATCCTATGCAACCATAGGAGCGATCATGCTAATATGAGTAATAAGAGAGTTTAACGCCTCTCTCCTTGCACACACGTATATCGGAGCGGACCTCCCACCGAATCTTAACGGCCCCAAACAAAGAGGGCACTGAACAACAGACCAAACAACAAGAAAAACGTCCTACAAAAACCGTTAACCCTACACAGGTGTGCCCACAAGGAAAGACTAAAAGAAAGAGAAGGAACTCGGCAAACACATGAAGCCTCGCCTGTTTACCAAAAACATCGCCTCTTGCAAAAGCAACGTATAAGAGGTCCCGCCTGCCCTGTGACTATAAGTTCAACGGCCGCGGTATTTTGACCGTGCGAAGGTAGCGCAATCACTTGCCTTTTAAATGAAGGCCCGTATGAATGGCACGACGAGGGCTTAGCTGTCTCCTTTTTCCAGTCAATGAAATTGATCCCCCCGTGCAGAAGCGGGGATCCAATCATAAGACGAGAAGACCCTATGGAGCTTTAGATACTAAGACAGATCACGTCACACACCCCTAAACAAAGGACTAAACCAAGTGAAACCTGTCCTAATATCTTTGGTTGGGGCGACCGCGGGGAAATACAAAACCCCCATGTGGAATGGGAATACCCCTCCTACAATCCAGAGCTCCCGCTCTAACGAACAGAAAATCTGACCAATTAGATCCGGCAGTGCCGATCAACGAACCCAGTTACCCTAGGGATAACAGCGCAATCCCCTTCTAGAGCCCCTATCGACAAGGGGGTTTACGACCTCGATGTTGGATCAGGACATCCTAATGATGCAGCCGTTATTAAGGGTTCGTTTGTTCAACGATTAAAGTCCTACGTGATCTGAGTTCAGACCGGAGTAATCCAGGTCAGTTTCTATCTATGACATGATCTTTTCTAGTACGAAAGGACCGAAAAGAAGAGGTCCATACTAAAAGTACACCTCACCTTTACCTGCTGAAAACAACTAAATAGACAAAAAGGCATACCCCTCCTACCCGAGAAAATGGGCCGTTAAGGTGGCAGAACCCGGCTAATGCAAAAGACCTAAGCCCTTTCTATAGAGGTTCAAATCCTCTCCTTAACTATGATCTCTACACTCATCACACATATTATTAATCCATTAGCATTTATTGTTCCCGTCCTCTTAGCCGTTGCTTTCCTAACCCTTATTGAACGAAAGGTGCTAGGCTATATGCAACTACGAAAGGGTCCCAATATCGTGGGCCCATACGGCCTCCTCCAACCTATTGCCGATGGGGTTAAGCTATTTATTAAGGAACCTGTTCGCCCCTCTACTTCCTCCCCCCTCCTGTTCCTCCTAACCCCTATACTAGCACTAACCTTGGCTCTCACTCTATGAGCCCCTATGCCCCTCCCGTACCCGGTAATCGACCTCAACTTAGGGATCCTCTTTATTCTTGCTCTATCCAGTTTAGCAGTATATTCTATTTTGGGCTCTGGCTGAGCCTCCAACTCAAAATATGCCCTTATTGGCGCCCTCCGAGCCGTCGCCCAAACCATTTCTTATGAAGTTAGCCTAGGCTTAATTCTCCTAAACGCTATTATTTTTACAGGGGGCTTTACGCTCCAGACCTTTAATACAGCTCAAGAGAGCGTTTGACTAATTGTGCCGGCATGACCCCTGGCTGCAATATGATATATTTCCACCCTAGCTGAAACTAACCGTGCCCCTTTTGATCTCACTGAGGGTGAATCAGAGCTAGTATCTGGTTTCAACGTTGAATACGCAGGAGGGCCTTTCGCCTTATTTTTTCTAGCAGAATATGCCAACATTCTCCTCATAAACACACTCTCTGCCACACTTTTCTTAGGTGCTTCTCACATCCCAACAGTCCCTGAATTTACCACTGTAAATCTGATGACAAAGGCAGCCCTCCTCTCTATCATATTCCTGTGAGTTCGAGCTTCTTATCCCCGATTCCGATATGACCAGCTAATACACCTCATCTGGAAAAGCTTCCTTCCGCTGACATTAGCCCTAGTCATCTGACACCTAGCCCTTCCCATTGCGCTCGCGGGATTACCCCCTCAACTATAATGCCGGAGTTGTGCCTGAAGTAAAGGGCCACTTTGATAGAGTGAAACATGGAGGTTAAAATCCTCCCAGCTCCTTTAGAAAGAAGGGATTCGAACCCTACCTGAAGAGATCAAAACTCTTAGTGCTTCCACTACACCACTTCCTAGTAAAGTCAGCTAAATAAGCTCCTGGGCCCATACCCCAGGCATGTTGGTTAAAACCCTTCCTTTACTGATGGCCCCCTTTGTTTTAACCATCCTCCTGTTTGGACTCGGTCTCGGCACTACAGTCGTCTTTGCAAGCTCCCATTGACTCCTCGCATGAATGGGCATTGAAATTAATACCCTCGCCATCCTTCCCCTCATGGCCCAACGTCATCACCCACGAGGAGTCGAAGCAGCTACCAAGTATTTCCTCATCCAGGCAACTGGGGGCGCCATATTACTCTTCGCAGCCACTACCAATGCCTGGCTAACGGGGCAATGAGACATCCAACAAATATCTCACCCTTTCCCAGTTATCATGATTACCGTTGCCCTTTCCCTAAAAATTGGACTCGCCCCTCTTCACTCCTGGCTGCCCGGAGTACTGCAGGGCCTTGACCTAACCACAGGCCTCATTCTTTCCACCTGACAAAAACTAGCCCCCTTCATTCTCCTACTCCAGGTCCCTTCCCCTAACTCGACTTTGCTAGTAGTCTTAGGCCTCACATCTACCTTAATTGGAGGCTGAGGCGGCCTAAACCAAACCCAACTTCGGAAAATCCTTGCTTATTCTTCGATTGCCCACTTGGGATGAATAATCCTGGTGCTGCAGTTCTCCCCATCCCTAGCCTTAATTACCCTTCTAACATACATCATCATAACATCCTCAGCATTTCTCCTATTTAAACTAAGTCAAGCTACCTCCATCAACATACTCGCCACCTCCTGAACTAAGGCACCCGCACTTACTGCCCTAACCCCTCTAATTTTACTCTCACTAGGAGGCCTCCCTCCGCTAACAGGCTTCATACCCAAATGGCTTATTCTCCAAGAGTTAACCAAACAAAGTCTAGCCCCTACGGCCACTATTGCTGCCCTCACCGCACTCCTGAGCCTATACTTCTACCTACGCCTATCCTATGCTATAACCCTCACTATATCCCCTAACAACCCAATTGGCATCGCCCCTTGACGGCAACCCTCCTCGCAATCCTCAACACTCCTAGCCATCGCGATAATAGCTACTCTCCTCCTCCTCCCACTTACTCCTGCTGCCGTCGCCTTGATCGCCCATTAAAAAGCATTTCAAGAGGGGCTTAGGCTAATATCTCAGACCAAGGGCCTTCAAAGCCCTCAGTGGGAGTGAGAATCTCCCAGCCCCTGTAAGACCTGCGAGGAGTTACCTCACATCTTCTGCATGCAAAACAGACGCTTTAACTAAGCTAAGGCCTTCCTAGATGGGCAGGCCTCGATCCTACAAACTCTTAGTTAACAGCTAAACGCTCAAGCCAGCGAGCATCCATCTACCTTTCCCCCGCCCAGTATAAGACTAAAGGGCGGGGGAAAGCCCCGGCGGGCGATTAGCCTGCTTCTTCAGATTTGCAATCCGATATGTAAGTACACCTCGGGGCTTGGTAAGAAGAGGATTCAAACCTCTGTCTATGGGGCTACAATCCACCGCTTAAAACTCAGCCATCTTACCTGTGGCAATCACACGTTGATTCTTCTCGACTAATCACAAAGACATCGGCACCCTTTATCTAGTATTTGGTGCTTGAGCCGGAATAGTGGGGACTGCGCTAAGCCTTCTAATTCGGGCTGAACTCAGTCAACCGGGAGCCCTTCTAGGGGATGATCAAATCTATAACGTAATTGTAACTGCACATGCGTTTGTAATAATTTTCTTTATGGTAATGCCGATTATGATCGGAGGGTTCGGAAACTGACTAATCCCACTTATGATTGGGGCCCCTGATATGGCATTCCCCCGTATAAATAATATGAGCTTTTGACTCCTGCCTCCTTCCTTCCTCCTCCTCCTGGCTTCCTCTGGTGTTGAAGCAGGGGCCGGGACAGGGTGAACAGTCTACCCGCCTCTGGCTGGCAACCTAGCACATGCGGGAGCCTCTGTTGATTTAACCATCTTTTCTCTGCACCTCGCAGGTATTTCTTCAATTTTAGGGGCCATTAATTTTATCACAACCATTATCAACATGAAACCTCCCGCTATTTCCCAATATCAGACCCCTTTATTTGTATGAGCAGTCTTAATCACTGCCGTCCTCCTTCTTCTCTCCCTCCCAGTGCTCGCCGCCGGTATTACTATGCTCCTCACAGACCGAAATCTAAATACTACTTTCTTTGACCCTGCAGGAGGAGGAGACCCCATCCTCTACCAGCACCTGTTTTGATTCTTTGGTCATCCAGAAGTTTACATTCTCATTCTCCCTGGATTTGGGATGATTTCCCACATTGTAGCCTACTATGCCGGCAAGAAGGAACCTTTTGGTTACATGGGTATAGTGTGGGCTATGATGGCAATTGGTCTCCTAGGCTTTATCGTCTGAGCCCACCACATGTTCACGGTCGGAATGGACGTTGATACACGAGCATACTTCACTTCCGCAACTATGATTATTGCAATTCCAACCGGTGTAAAGGTCTTTAGCTGATTAGCAACCCTCCACGGAGGATCAATCAAATGAGAGACTCCTCTTCTCTGAGCTCTTGGCTTTATCTTCCTATTTACAGTAGGGGGTCTGACAGGTATCGTCCTGGCTAATTCCTCTCTCGATATCGTCCTCCACGATACCTACTATGTAGTAGCCCACTTCCACTACGTATTATCAATGGGTGCTGTCTTTGCAATCGTGGCCGCCTTCGTACACTGATTTCCCCTATTCTCAGGCTATACCCTGCACAGCACATGGACAAAAATTCACTTTGGAGTTATATTTGTAGGGGTAAATCTTACCTTCTTCCCCCAACATTTCCTAGGCCTAGCCGGAATACCTCGACGGTACTCTGATTACCCAGACGCCTACACCCTGTGAAATACAGTCTCTTCAATCGGATCGCTAATCTCACTTGTGGCCGTAATTATGTTCCTGTTTATCATCTGAGAAGCTTTCGCCGCTAAGCGTGAAGTCCTTTCGGTAGAACTAACAGCAACTAATGTAGAATGACTCCACGGCTGCCCTCCCCCTTACCACACCTTTGAGGAACCTGCATTCGTCCAAGTTCAAGCAGGTTAACCGAGAAAGGGAGGAATTGAACCCCCGTAGGCTGGTTTCAAGCCAACCACATAACCACTCTGCCACTTTCTTCATAAGGCACTAGTAAAATTGACCATTACACTGCTTTGTCAAGGCAGAAATGTGGGTTAAAGCCCCACGTGCCTTAAGCACTAATGGCACATCCCTCACAACTAGGATTTCAAGACGCAGCCTCACCCGTAATAGAAGAACTTCTTCACTTCCACGACCATGCCCTAATGATTGTGTTTTTAATCAGTACATTAGTACTGTACATCATCGTGGCTATGGTCTCCACTAAACTTACCAACAAGTACATCTTAGACTCCCAAGAGATTGAAATTATTTGGACAATTTTACCCGCTATTATCCTTATCCTAATTGCCCTCCCTTCCCTCCGAATTCTATACCTCATAGACGAAATCAATGACCCCCATCTCACAATTAAAGCCATGGGTCACCAATGATACTGAAGCTATGAGTATACTGATTACGAAGACTTGGGCTTTGACTCATACATAATCCCCACGCAAGACCTTGCTCCCGGCCAATTTCGCCTCCTGGAAGCAGACCATCGAATGGTAATCCCTGTTGAGTCCCCCATCCGAGTTCTTGTCTCCGCCGAAGATGTCCTCCACTCCTGAGCAGTTCCAGCCCTAGGCGTTAAAATAGACGCGGTTCCAGGTCGTTTGAACCAAACAGCCTTCATCGCATCTCGCCCAGGAGTCTTTTACGGACAATGCTCAGAAATCTGCGGGGCTAACCACAGCTTTATACCTATTGTAGTCGAAGCAGTTCCCCTAGAACACTTTGAAAATTGGTCATCCTTAATACTTGAAGACGCCTCGCTAAGATGCTAAACAGGGTTCTAGCGTTAGCCTTTTAAGCTAAAAACTGGTGACTCCCGCCCACCCTTAGCGACATGCCCCAGCTTAACCCCTCCCCTTGATTCGCCATCTTAGTCTTCTCCTGACTAGTTTTCCTTACTGTCCTCCCCCCAAAGGTCATGGCCCACACCTTCCCAAATGACCCTTCCCCACAAAGCACAGAAAAACCCAAAACGGAGTCCTGAACCTGACCATGACACTAAGCTTTTTCGATCAATTTATGAGCCCCTCATACCTGGGCATTCCCTTAATAGCCCTTGCTCTCAGCCTTCCTTGAATCCTTTTCCCAACCCCTTCTGCTCGATGACTGAATAATCGTTCCTTAACACTCCAAAACTGGTTTATTAACCGCTTCACACAACAGCTCCTTCTACCCTTAAACCCGGGGGGCCATAAGTGAGCTCTAATTTTAACCTCCTTAATACTGTTTCTTATTACACTAAATATGCTTGGCCTCCTCCCCTATACTTTTACTCCCACCACTCAGTTGTCCCTCAACATAGGCCTTGCAGTCCCCCTTTGATTAGCAACTGTTATTATCGGAATGCGTAATCAACCAACTATCGCCCTAGGACATCTCCTGCCAGAAGGTACCCCCACTCCTCTGATTCCAGTCCTTATTATTATCGAAACTATTAGCCTGTTCATCCGACCCCTAGCCCTCGGAGTCCGACTTACTGCTAACCTCACAGCTGGTCATCTTCTGATCCAGCTGATTGCCACTGCCGCTTTCGTTCTTCTACCCCTAATACCTACTGTAGCAATCCTCACAGCAGCACTCCTATTCCTACTTACACTCCTGGAAGTCGCTGTAGCTATAATTCAGGCTTATGTATTCGTACTTCTTCTAAGCCTTTACCTACAAGAAAACGTCTAATGGCCCACCAAGCACACGCATATCACATGGTCGATCCCAGTCCCTGGCCTCTTACAGGTGCAGTAGCTGCCCTGCTAATGACATCAGGCCTTGCAATTTGATTCCACTTCCATTCTGTAACCTTAATATACCTTGGAACAGCCTTGCTTCTCCTTACAATGTACCAATGATGACGAGACATCGTACGAGAAGGTACATTCCAAGGGCACCATACACCCCCCGTCCAAAAGGGTCTTCGATATGGCATAATTCTCTTTATCACTTCGGAAGTCTTTTTCTTTCTAGGGTTCTTCTGAGCCTTTTACCACTCAAGCCTTGCACCCACCCCAGAATTAGGGGGTTGCTGGCCTCCTACCGGTATTACTACCTTAGATCCCTTCGAAGTGCCTCTTCTAAATACAGCTGTCTTGCTTGCCTCCGGGGTCACCGTTACCTGAGCACACCACAGCATCATAGAAGGCGAACGAAAACAGGCAATCCAATCCCTACTTCTAACCATTCTCCTCGGCTTCTACTTCACCTTCCTTCAAGGCATAGAGTACTACGAGGCGCCCTTTACAATCGCAGACGGGGTCTATGGCTCTACCTTCTTTGTAGCTACCGGCTTTCATGGCCTCCATGTAATTATTGGTTCCACATTCCTGGCTGTCTGTTTGCTCCGCCAAGTTCAATACCATTTCACATCTGAACACCATTTTGGATTTGAAGCAGCTGCCTGATACTGACACTTCGTAGACGTAGTTTGACTGTTCCTATATATCTCCATCTACTGATGAGGCTCATAATCTTTCTAGTATTAAAGTAAGTATAAGTGACTTCCAATCACCTGGTTTTGGTTAAAATCCAAAGAAAGATAATGAACCTAATTACGACTATTATCACCATCACCATCGTACTATCCACCGTCCTAGCTATCGTGTCCTTTTGACTTCCGCAAATGAGCCCCGACCATGAAAAACTTTCCCCCTATGAATGTGGCTTCGACCCCCTTGGTTCAGCCCGATTACCCTTCTCCCTCCGATTTTTTCTAGTTGCTATCCTTTTCCTCCTCTTTGACCTAGAAATTGCCCTCCTCCTCCCCCTTCCCTGAGGAGATCAACTGTCATCTCCCCTATTTACATTCCTCTGAGCTTCCTCAGTTTTAGCCCTCTTAACTCTTGGCCTCATTTATGAATGACTTCAAGGGGGCTTAGAATGAGCTGAATAACAGGTGATTAGTTTAAGAAAAACATTTGATTTCGGCTCAAAAACTTGTGGTTAAAGTCCACAATTAACCTAATGACCCCCGTTCACTTCACCTTTTCATCAGCCTTCATACTAGGACTGACAGGCTTAGCATTTCATCGCACCCACCTTCTCTCCGCCCTTCTCTGCTTAGAAGGCATAATACTCTCCCTATTCCTCGCCCTTTCTCTATGAACCTTGCAACTAAATACTACAAACTTTTCGGCCTCCCCTATACTTTTGCTAGCATTCTCGGCCTGTGAAGCCAGTGCAGGCCTAGCCTTACTAGTAGCCACAGCCCGAACACATGGCACTGACCGCCTACAAAGCCTAAACCTACTACAATGCTAAAGATTCTCATCCCCACCATCATGCTAGTCCCAACAGCCTGAATGATTCCAACCAAGTGGCTTTGGCCCACAACCCTCGCACACAGCATACTAATTGCCTTTGCGAGCCTCGCCTGACTAAAGAACCTGTCGGAGACGGGCTGGTCTTGTCTCAACCCTTACATAGCCACAGATCCCCTCTCAACCCCTCTCCTAATCCTCACCTGCTGGCTCCTCCCCCTTATAATTCTAGCGAGCCAAAATCACACAGCCTCAGAGCCCGCCAACCGACAACGGACCTTCATTACACTACTTATCTCTCTACAAATCTTTTTGATTTTAGCCTTTAGTGCCACAGAAATTATTATGTTTTATGTTATATTCGAAGCTACTTTAATTCCAACCCTGATCTTAATCACCCGATGAGGTAACCAAACGGAGCGCCTTAATGCAGGCACTTACTTCCTATTTTATACACTAGCGGGCTCCCTCCCGCTTCTCGTCGCACTTCTCCTCCTCCAAAACGACACAGGAACCCTATCCCTCCTAACCCTTCAATATGCCAGCTGCATTCAGCTGACCACATATGCAGACAAGCTATGATGAGCAGCCTGCCTAATTGCATTCTTAGTAAAAATGCCATTGTACGGGGCTCACCTCTGACTCCCTAAAGCTCACGTAGAGGCCCCAGTTGCAGGTTCAATAGTTCTTGCTGCCGTCCTCCTGAAACTTGGAGGCTACGGGATAATACGAATACTTGTTATCCTAGAACCCCTAACTAAAGAACTAAGTTACCCTTTCATCATTCTCGCTCTTTGAGGTGTAATTATAACAGGGTCCATCTGCTTACGCCAAACAGACCTAAAATCTCTCATCGCTTACTCATCAGTAAGCCATATGGGCCTAGTAGTAGGAGGGATTCTCATCCAAACACCCTGGGGTTTCACCGGGGCTCTTATCCTTATGATTGCACACGGCTTAACGTCTTCTGCTCTCTTCTGCCTGGCAAACACCAACTATGAACGCACACACAGTCGAACCATGCTACTAGCCCGAGGCCTGCAGGTAGCCCTCCCTCTTATGACAACCTGGTGGTTTATTGGCAGCCTAGCTAACCTAGCCCTTCCACCCCTACCTAACCTCATGGGAGAACTAATAATTATTACCTCCTTATTTAACTGATCCTGATGAACTCTGGCTCTAACAGGAGTAGGTACCCTCATTACCGCAGGTTATTCACTCTACATATTCCTCATAACCCAGCGAGGCCCCCTCCCCGCCCATCTTATTGCCCTAGACCCCTCCCATTCTCGAGAACACCTCCTTATGGCCCTCCACCTTGTTCCTTTAATCCTTTTAATCCTCAAACCCGAGCTAGTTTGAGGATGAACTGCTTGTAGACATAGTTTAACCAAAACATTAGATTGTGATTCTAAAGACAGAGGTTAGAGCCCTCTTGTCCACCGAGAGAGGCTCGCCAGCAACGAAGACTGCTAATCTCCGCCACCCTGGTTGAACCCCAGGGCTCACTCGACACCGCTGCTAAAGGATAATAGCTCATCCATTGGTCTTAGGAGCCGAACACTCTTGGTGCGAATCCAAGTAGCAGTAATGCACCCCACTTCCCTGACAATAACGTCGAGCCTAATTATTATCTTTACGTTACTAGCGTATCCCCTTCTGACAACCCTAAACCCCCGCCCCCGAGAAGACACCTGAGCCCTTACCCAAGTCAAAACAGCAGTCAAACTAGCCTTCTTCATTAGTCTTCTCCCCCTATTCTTGTTCCTGAACGAAGGCGCGGAGGCTGTCATCACTAATTGAACTTGAATGAATACTCTGTCTTTTGACGTAAATATTAGTTTCAAATTTGACCACTACTCAATTATTTTCACCCCCATTGCTCTCTACGTCACCTGATCTATCCTAGAATTCGCATCCTGATATATACATGCTGACCCCTATATGAACCGGTTCTTCAAATATCTTCTCACCTTCCTCATTGCCATAGTCATTCTGGTAACAGCGAACAACATATTCCAACTCTTCATCGGATGGGAGGGCGTAGGAATCATGTCCTTTCTCCTTATTGGCTGATGATATGGCCGAGCCGACGCCAACACCGCTGCCCTTCAGGCTGTCCTATACAATCGGGTAGGCGACATTGGCCTTATCTTTGCTATAGCATGGATCGCAACTAACTTGAACTCATGGGAAATACAACAGGTATTTTCTGCCGCCAAAGATTTCGATCTTACCTTCCCCCTCCTAGGGCTAATTATTGCCGCAACTGGTAAATCCGCCCAATTCGGACTTCACCCCTGACTGCCCTCTGCCATGGAGGGTCCTACACCGGTATCTGCCCTACTGCACTCTAGTACAATAGTCGTTGCTGGTATCTTCCTCCTCATCCGAATGAGCCCTCTAATGGAGAATAACCAAACCGCCCTTACAACTTGTCTATGCTTAGGAGCCCTAACCACGCTATTCACAGCCACCTGTGCCCTTACCCAAAACGATATCAAGAAAATCGTCGCTTTCTCTACATCTAGTCAACTCGGATTAATGATGGTCACAATCGGTTTAAATCAACCCCAGCTCGCTTTCTTTCACATCTGTACTCATGCCTTTTTCAAGGCAATGCTTTTCCTCTGCTCTGGTTCTATTATTCACAGCCTCAATGACGAACAGGACATCCGAAAAATGGGGGGAATACACCACCTTACCCCCTTCACCTCCTCCTGCTTAACCATCGGCAGCCTAGCCCTTACGGGCACTCCCTTCCTAGCAGGGTTCTTTTCTAAAGATGCCATCATTGAAGCCCTAAACACATCTCACCTTAACGCCTGAGCCCTAGCCCTAACTCTTCTAGCCACCTCTTTCACGGCCATTTATAGCCTACGAGTGGTCTTCTTCGTCTCCATGGGTCATCCACGATTCAACCCACTATCCCCCATCAATGAGAACAACCCCTCAGTAATCAACCCTATCAAACGACTGGCCTGAGGAAGCATTATTGCCGGACTCCTTATCACTACAAATGCTCTTCCCATAAAAACCCCCGTAATATCAATACCCCCTCTCTTAAAACTAGCTGCTCTAACTGTATCCGTCCTTGGCCTACTTATTGCCCTAGAGCTAGCGTCCCTGACAAGCAAACAACTTAAACCTTCCCCCCTACACACACCCCACCACTTCTCCAACATGCTTGGATTTTTCCCACCAATCATCCACCGCCTCACCCCCAAACTTAACCTCCTCCTAGGACAGTCCATTGCAAGCCAGATGGTAGACCAAACATGACTAGAAAAATCCGGCCCTAAAGCCGTGTCCTCCCTTAACATGCCCTTGATCACCTCTACAAGCGACATCCAGCAGGGCATAATCAAAACATACCTCACTTTATTCCTTCTTACTCTAGCCCTTGCGACGCTGGTATTCCTCCTCTAAACCGCTCGAAGCGTTCCCCGGTTTAACCCCCGAGTTAACTCTAATACCACAAACAGGGTGAGCAACAGCACCCACGCTCCAATAACTAACATCCCCCCGCCTGAGGAGTATATTATGGCCACCCCGCCAATGTCTCCCCGAAGTATTGAAAACTCCCCCAGCTCATCCACAGACACCCAGGAAGACTCGTATCAACCCCCTCAAAGTAACCCGGAGGCTAAAACTACTCCTACCACATACACGAACATAGATGCCGCGATGGGTCGACTTCCTCAACTCTCAGGATACGGCTCCGCAGCAAGCGCCGCCGAATATGCAAACACAACTAACATTCCCCCTAAATAAATCAGAAAGAGGACTAAGGATAAGAAAGAGCCCCCATGCCCCACCAACACCCCACAGCCTAACCCTGCCACCACAACCAATCCCAAGGCAGCAAAGTAAGGGGAAGGGTTAGATGCAACTGCTACCAAACCCAACACTAGCCCTAATAAGAACAAGCACATAATATAAGTCATAGTTCCTGCCAGGAGTTTAACCAGGACTAATGGCTTGAAAAACCACCGTTGTTATTCAACTACAAGAACCTTTAATGGCAAGCCTACGTAAAACCCACCCCCTCCTAAAAATCGCCAACGATGCACTAGTTGACCTCCCAGCCCCCTCCAACATTTCAGTCTGATGAAATTTCGGTTCTCTTCTCGGACTCTGTCTGGTTGCCCAACTTCTTACAGGCCTCTTTCTAGCTATACATTACACCTCAGACATCGCCACCGCCTTCTCATCCGTCGCACATATTTGCCGAGACGTAAATTATGGGTGACTAATCCGGAATCTTCACGCTAACGGAGCCTCATTCTTCTTTATCTGTATTTACCTACATATCGGACGAGGCTTATACTACGGCTCTTACCTATATAAAGAGACATGAAACGTAGGGGTAGTACTCCTTCTTCTAGTTATAATGACCGCCTTCGTAGGTTACGTCCTCCCCTGAGGCCAAATGTCCTTCTGAGGCGCCACAGTAATTACCAACCTCCTATCAGCAGTCCCTTATGTCGGCAACACGCTTGTCCAATGAATCTGGGGAGGCTTCTCCGTAGACAACGCCACCCTCACTCGCTTCTTCGCCTTCCATTTCCTGTTCCCCTTTGTTATCGCGGCAATAACCGTTATTCACCTCCTCTTCCTACACGAAACGGGCTCTAACAATCCTTTGGGTCTCAACTCAGACGTTGATAAAATCTCCTTCCACCCCTACTTCTCATATAAAGACCTCCTGGGCTTCGCAGCAGTAATTATTGCTCTCACCTCATTAGCACTATTCTCACCCAACCTTCTAGGGGACCCGGATAATTTTACCCCCGCCAACCCCCTTGTCACCCCTCCCCATATTAAACCTGAATGATACTTCCTATTCGCGTATGCAATTCTGCGTTCCATCCCAAATAAACTTGGAGGTGTCCTGGCTCTCCTGGCCTCTATTCTAGTGCTTATGATTGTCCCTATCCTCCACACCTCAAAACAGCGAAGCCTTACCTTCCGCCCCTTCACCCAATTCTTGTTCTGGACACTTATCGCGAATGTTGGCATCCTTACTTGAATCGGGGGAATACCCGTAGAGCACCCTTTTATTATCATCGGCCAAATTGCCTCCGTTTTATATTTCTTCCTATTCCTCATCCTAACTCCACTTACAGGGTGGCTAGAAAATAAAGCCCTCGGATGACTTTGCACTAGTAGCTCAGCTTCAGAGCACCGGTCTTGTAAACCGGACGCCAGGGGTTAGAATCCCCTCTACTGCTCAAAGAGAAGGGAATTTAACCCCCGCCGTTAACTCCCAAAGCTAACATTCTAAATTAAACTACTCTTTGTACGACGCGTACATATATGTAATTACACCATACATCTATATTAACCATAACATAGTATGGTATAGTACATATTATTTTACTGGACATATTATAGCATTTAACCATTTTTGCCATCAAAACACCCGATATCACATACATGAACCTAATAAAGAATACCTGTAGCATGACCTTCAATGAAAGGCTGAGAGATTTAAGATCTAACAAAGACTCTCCATGAGTCAAGATATACCAGGACTCAATATCCCGTTATCGTCACTAATCCAGCGCAGTAAGAGACCACCAACCAGTCGTTAGTCTAGGCATAAGGTCCTTGAAGGTGAGGGACAAGAATCGTGGGGGTTTCACAAGGTGAATTATTCCTGGCATTTGGTTCCTACTTCAGGGGCAAGAATAGGCGTGACTCCCCCCACTTTCATCGACGCTTGCATAAGTTAATGGTGGTAATACATCTCCAAGAAACCACCATCTTCAGCCTTCCAGGGGGTAGCGGGTTTTCCTTTTTTCGGGTCACTTTCATCTGGCATCCCCAGTGCGTAGCAGGTAACGACCAATAAGGGAGAACATTTCCTTGCACCCTCCAAAGGTGCCCTCCACGGTGGAAAGACTAATCCGGCAGAGCTTCATGCATTACTGATTTCAAGAGCATAACTCATGACTATTACTCCTAAAATATCTAGGATTACCCCCTCTGAGGTTTCTGCGCGTAAAACCCCCCTACCCCCCAAAACTCCTGGGATGTTATTTATTCCTGAAAACCCCCCGTAAACAGGAAATCCCTTGGATTATTTTAGGCCCACAGCGTATCTATTTACACTATTACAATAATACACAC